TGGGTTTATATAGGTGGGGACTAAACTATAATAGTATTAGTCGATTGTTGTTGTTACTGTTGTTAGGATGTGTTATGTTTGGTTTGATTGGTAGGTTATGGGGAAGATTTAGTGGGCTTAGTTTGAGGTTGGTGTTTTGATTGGACGTTGGTTTGTTGTTTGATGAACGGATGGATATCTGGTTAATTGGTTATTAATAGAATTTTGGGCCGGCGCCGGTTGGTGTTTTGATTGGACGTTGGTTTGTTGTTTGATGAACGGATGGATATCTGGTTAATTGGTTATTAATAGAATTTTGGGCCGGCGCCGGTTGGTGTTTTGATTGGACGTTGGTTTGTTGTTTGGTAAAATTGATGGTAGGATTTTAAGCCGATTAGTATAAGGGTAATTTAACAAAAACAACAAGAATGAAACGAGTTGATGAATTTTAATGTTAGTATAGTTGCAGGCCGTGTTGGTTTGTAAAATTTTTGTTGAATGATGATTGATGAACGAACGATGAACGAATAAGGGCTTAAGCCTAAAAGTTCCTAGAAACGTCGTTGATGACAAACGATTGACAAACGATAAATGATGATAAAAGAAACATGTCCATTAAGCATTAATTAAATAACAACTTAGTCATACATGAAGTGGATAAATCACATGCAATAAGCAGGTCAAACCATGTGGAGGATTTCCTCCCCCGCCCTCTCTCGACTCCATAACATCAGTTACCTATAGTTAGACCAGCTGAGGACACACCACATGCAATAAAAAGTGCATCAGTGTGGAAAGTAGAACGCCCGGCTTACACGGTTCAGCCATGACACCATAAACATTACGGGAAAGACGCCGGTAGTAGAATCATAAGATGCTCATGTAAAGAACTTGGGGTTACCCGCCGCACCGGGGGGCGTATTGAGATGTACAGAGAAAAAAAAAAGAGAAGAGGCAGGGCGTAAAATGCCGAGATTAAGGACGAGATGAAAGATAAATAGCCCTGCCAGATGTATCGGTGAAAAGCAAGGGAAAGGGAACGGTAATTGATATGGCCCTGAAATAGGAACCAGAGGCGCCAAAGAGCAAGTTGTGCTAGGGGTGTAGGGGGAAAGAATGGGCCTGAAGCTAGGGTCTTAGGATCTTACTGACACCGGGTTGCTGATTTCACGTGAGGAGTACGATTAATAGATAACCTGGCGCCTGCTTTGTGCATTTCGGAGAAAGTTCGTGTATACATGACCTCCGAAACCATGCAAGGAGGCACTCAAGCACTTCCGTATTTTTAAGGTTATTTTGCACGAAGTACGTTTAAGTCATTAGTTCATGAATAGCTAACGCTTGATTTATTCCTCGTATATTTGAAGCAGTGTTGAGCATAATTGTTTACGCTTTGGATGGGTTTAGTACTGGTTTTTGTAGTAAGTTGTTGGGAGCATTAAGTGTTAACATGTACCTGTGTTAGGTGTGTTCTTAAAGTACTATAATGTCCTTATTAACGTGCTATGTGTTAAATAATTACATTGATAATTCCTTTGAGATCATATTGGATCTAGTAGGGAATATAGTGTAATGCATTACCATATGGGTCGCACAGATTTGTGAGCGAGCTATGATGGGGGGGGAAGGGGGGGGGGAAATGAAAGAATAAGTAGGTGTGGAGGTGTAGGGTGGTTCTTGTAGTTGAAGTACAACGGTAGTTTTTCAGGCTACGGGTCTTGGAAATAAGCCAAGCAAGAATTGTTATGGCTTATTTCGTGTTTTTCTTGGGTATTTGGTTTGTTTTGGGGGCATTAATAGTTGCGTCGAATCCCTCTCCATACTATGGAGTGGTTGGTCTGGTTGTGGCTTCTGTTATGGGGTGTGGATGATTAGTTAGTGTGGGAGCTTCTTTTGTGTCGTTGGTTCTATTTATGGTGTATTTGGGGGGGATGTTGGTAGTTTTTGTGTACTCTGTGTCTTTGGCTGCGGATCCATTTCCTGGGGCTCTAGAGGACTGGCGGATTTTATGATATGTAGGGGGTTTTGTGTTAATATTGGGGGTAGGTTTGGTTAGTGGTTTTATGGGGGAGTGGAAGTTCGGGGCTGTGACTGTTGATAGTGGGGGTATGTTTACTGCTCGGTTGGATTTTAGTGGTGTAGCTATGCTTTATTCATGTGGGGTAGGGATGTTTTTGGTAGCGGGATGGGGGCTATTGTTGACTTTGTTTGTTGTGTTGGAACTTGTGCGGGGGTTGTCGCGTGGAGCGATTCGAGCAGTTTAATGGGGGAGTGGGGCAGAAAGTAGTTTAGTGATAAAACACCAGCTTTGGGAGTTGGAGAGGGAGGTTTAAGTCCTCCTTTTTTGAGGCCGCCGCGCGAAAAAATTTTTAGGTCACTCTAAGAAGGGTAAGGGATCCTTCAGTTTTGGCTTACAAGACCAATGTTTTGCATAAACTATTAGAGTATTTAGTAATTAAGTATTTTGTTTTCTAGGGCACTGGCGATGGGGAAGAGAATTAGGATGGTAGTGAAGTAGGTGGTGGAGGCTAGTTGGCCGATGATGATGAATGGGTGTTCTACTGGTTGGCTGCCAATTCATGTCAGGATTAGTAGGTTTGATACTAGTAATCAAAATAATAGTTGGGAGAGGGGACGGAATGTTATTGTACGTTGTTTGGATTTATGTAAGAAGGGGATTAGGAATAGGATTAGGACTGAGGCGGCTAAGGCTAGTACGCCGCCTAATTTGTTGGGAATAGATCGTAGGATGGCGTAGGCAAATAGAAAATATCACTCTGGTTTGATATGTGGTGGTGTGACTAGGGGATTTGCAGGTGTGAAGTTTTCTGGGTCACCTAGGAGGTTAGGGGAGAATAGGGCTAGGGCTGTTAGGAGGAGGAATATGATTGCAAACCCTAGGATGTCTTTGAGTGAAAAGTATGGGTGGAATGGAATTTTATCAGAGTTAGACACGATGCCTAAGGGGTTGTTGGAGCCGGATTCGTGGAGGAATGTAAGGTGGATTAAGGTAAGTCCGGCGATTATAAAGGGTAGGAGGAAGTGTAGGGCGAAAAATCGGGTTAGTGTAGGGTTGTCTACTGAAAATCCGCCTCAGGCTCATTCTACTAGGGTTTGGCCAATGTAAGGAACAGCAGAGAATAGGTTGGTAATGACTGTAGCTCCTCAGAATGATATTTGTCCTCATGGTAAAACGTAGCCTACAAAAGCAGTTGCTATGAGGGTGAGTAGGAGTACTACTCCTGTGTTTCAGGTTTCTTGAAATAAGTAGGAACCATAGTAGAATCCTCGTCCGATGTGAAGGTAAATGCAGATGAAGAAGAATGAAGCTCCATTTGCATGAAGATTTCGGATAAGTCAGCCATATTGGACGTTTCGGCATGTGTGAGCGACTGATGAAAAGGCTAGTGTTGTGTCGGCGGTGTAGTGGGCGGCTAGAAGGAGGCCGGTTAGGATTTGGGTTAGTAGGCAGATTCCTAATAGGGACCCAAAGTTCCATCAGGCGGAAATATTTGAGGGGGTTGGGAGGTCGATTAGGGAGTTGTTGACTATTTTTAATAGTGGATGGTGTTTGCGAATATTGGGTGCCATTAGTTTTGGGTTGTTTGGGAGATGATGAGGACTAGGATAGAGAGGGCGAAGGAGCTTAGGTAGGTTTTAATAAGTCCGGCGTGGAAGATAGTGGAAGTTTTTGATATTTGGAGTTGCAGGTCAGCAATTCCTTCTGGGCCTATTTTTTTATATCAAGATAGATCGATTAGGTGTGAAGCGATTTTTTGTCCGTTGTTTAGTAGGTTTAGGGAGGTTAAGCGGTGTGTGAGTGGGTTGAAGTATCCTAGGGCGGAGGAAAAGTTTAGGTAGATGTTTTGTTTTGGTTTGCTTAGGTTGTGGGTTAGGTTGGAGAGTTCTAGGGCTATTATGATACCTAGTAGAGTAATTGTGATGGCTGCGGTTTTTGTTATGGTGGGTATAGTTATTGGCGGGATGTTTGTAGGGGTAATGAAGGATGAGAGAAGTAGGCCGGCAGTGATGCTGCCTAGAGCAAGTCGGGTAATTGGTTTTAGGATTATGGGGTTGTTTTCATTTATGGGGGTGATTGTGGATGTACGGGTTGGTCCTGTTTGGGTTAGGATGGTTATGCGTAGGCTGTAGGTTGCGGTGAATGATGTGGCTAGTAGTGTCAGGGTTAGTGCTCATGTATTGAGGTAGGAGGTATTTAGGCTTTCGATAATGAGGTCTTTTGAGTAGAACCCTGCTAGGAATGGGGTTCCCATTAGGGCTAGGTTGCCAATTGTTAAGCAGGAGGTAGTTGTTGGAAGTGTTTTTTGTAGTCCTCCTATTTTTCGGATGTCTTGTTCTCCGTTTAGGTTGTGGATGATAGAGCCTGAGCAAAGGAATAGTATTGCTTTGAAGAAGGCGTGGGTTGAAATGTGAAGAAAGGCCAGTTGTGGTAGGTTTAAGCCAATAGTAACTATTATTAGTCCTAGTTGGCTTGATGTAGAGAAAGCAATGATTTTTTTAATATCGTTTTGGGTGATGGCGCACGTAGCTGCAAATATTGTGGAAATGGCTCCTAGACATAGGCAAAGGGTGAGGGCGGTTTGGTTATTTTCAAGTATGGGGTGAGTGCGAATCAGTAGGAAGATTCCGGCAACTACTATAGTGCTTGAGTGGAGTAAGGCGGAGACTGGGGTGGGACCTTCTATGGCAGCTGGAAGTCATGGGTGTAAGCCAAATTGGGCAGATTTTCCTGTGGCTGCTAGGATGAGGCCTAGTAGGGGGAGTGTCGGGGTTTGGTGTTGGGTGAATATTTGTTGGATTTCTCAGGTGTTTATGGTGGAGGCAAGTCAGGCTATACATAAGATGAGTCCAATGTCTCCAATACGGTTGTAAAGTACTGCTTGGAGGGCAGCTGTGTTGGCTTCGGCTCGTCCATGCCATCATCCGATTAGAAGGAAGGATATGATCCCTACTCCTTCTCATCCGATGAATAGTATGAATATATTGTTGGCGATGGTTAGGGTTAGTATGGCGGCTAAGAATATTAGGAGGTATGAAAAGAATTTTGTGATATGTGGTTCGGAGTTTATATATCATAGGGCGAATTGTAGGATTGATCATGTTACGAATAGGGCAATAGGAAAGAAGGTTATGGAGTATTGGTCTATTTTAAAGCTAAGGGGGATTTTAAAGTTTGTAATATATTTTCATTCTCAATATGTGGTAATGCTTTCTACGCCTGAGTGCATAAATAGTGTTATGGGCACCAGGCTTGTGAAGAAGGCAGTTTTTACTGTGAGGGTAAGTGAGGTAGGATGGTTTGGGGTTTGTGTTAGGAGGGAGAGGATTATGGGGGTGAGGATAATTGTTAATGTAAGTAGTGTAAACGTATTCAGTAGTAATGGGGTTTCCACTACTTTTACTTGGATTTGCACCAAGGTAAGTGGCTCCTAAGACCAGTGGATTACTGCTATCCTTTAAAAGTAAGGAGGCTGAGGTTTTAAACTCAGATGCGAGAATTAGCAGTTTTCGCTGGTTAAACCCCCCTTAGGGCAGGTAAGAAGGGTTTAACTTCTATTTTTAGAATCACAGTCTAATGTTTGGGTTAAACTATACTTGCATGTGGGGATTCCAGAGATTAGGTCTGGTTTTAAGATTAGTAATAATATTGGGGCAATGTGGAGGGTTATTAGGAGATGTTCTCGTGTGTTTGAGTTTTGGATAGATGTGATGTGAGAAGGTAGGGCTCCACGTTGAGTAGTTAGTAGTATAAAGAGTGTGTATGAGGCAGTCAAGAATGTTGCAGTTCCAGTTAGAATAATAGTTAGGGGAGATCAATTGAATAGGGCAACTATGATTGTTAATTCTGCTATTAGGTTTGTGGTTGGGGGTAGTGCTATGTTTGTTAAGTTAGCTAGAAGTCATCAAGTGGCTATTAAGGGTAAGATGGGCTGTAATCCTCGTGTGAGGAGTAGAATTCGGCTGTGGGTGCGTTCGTAGTTTGTGTTAGCTAAGCAGAATAGTATTGAGGAAGTTAATCCGTGGGAGATTATTAAAATTATAGCCCCGGAAAATGCTCAGTGAGTTTGGATTATGGCTGCAGCAATAACGAGGCCTATGTGACTTACTGAGGAATAAGCGATAAGTGACTTTAAGTCAGTTTGGCGTAGACAGATTGAGCTGGTTATTAGTGCGCCTCACAAGGCTAGAGTGAGGAAGGGATAATGTAGTTGATTTGAGATGGGGTTTATAAGTAGAGTTACTCGTATAATACCATATCCCCCTAGTTTAAGGAGTAGTGCTGCAAGTAATATTGAACCTGCAATGGGAGCTTCAACGTGGGCTTTTGGGAGTCAAAGGTGGAGACCGTATAGGGGAGCTTTTACTATGAATGCTATTAGTATTGCGACTCCTGTTAATAGGTCGGATCAGGAGTTAGTTAGTGAGGGGTGGGCTAGTTTTAGTATTGGGAGGTGTAGAGTTCCAGTTTGTGAGTGGAGATAAAGAATAGCTACTAATAGTGGTAGGGAACTAATGAGGGTGTAGAATAAAAGGTAAGTTCCAGCGCTGAGACGTTCGGGTTGATTTCCTCATCGAGTGATTAGGATCAGGGTTGGGATTAGGGTTGCTTCAAATGAAATGTAAAATAATATTAATTCTGTAGTTGAGAATGCTAAAAGGATGAAGGGTTGGACTGTGATTAGGATAGCGATAAATGTTCGTTTTCGTGATTGGGGTTCGTGTTGCAGATGATATTGGCTTGCTATAATTATTAGTGGTAGGAGTCAGCAGGATAAGACTAGTAATGGGGATGAGATTTGGTCGATACCAGCTCATTGGGATTGGATGTTGTGTGGATAATATGATGGAAGTAATCAGTGAAGGCTTAATGTGGCGATTAAGAGGCTGTATGTAGTGGTGATGGTTCATATGGATTTTGGTGGTGAGAGGAGGGTAGTTGGGATGAGTATGACTGTTGGTAGGAGGATTTTTAGCATTGCAGAAGATTTAGGTTGTGTAAGTGGTCTGATCCGTGAGTTCGTGTAGAGGCTACTAGGATTGCTAGGCCTGTTCCTGCTTCGCAAGCTGAGAATGACAATATTAGTACTGGGATAAGGGTGAATGAGGCTGCTTGGTTTTCAATTGGTCAGGTTGATAGGGCAATGTATATGGATAGTATTATGCTTTCTAAGCATAATAGTGCGGAGACTAGATGGGTGCGGTGGAAGGCTAGTCCTAATCCGCTGGAGATGAAGGCGAGATAGAAGAAGAAGTGGGAAAGTGACATCAAGAAAGTCATAGGTGTGGGCTATGATTTGCTGAGTCGAAATCAGATGTCTTGGTTAGACTAACTTTCTATGACCTATTCTGCTCATTCTAGGCCACCTTGAATTCATTCATAAATTAGGCCTAGTGTAAGTAGTAGGAGGATTATTGAGGTTCAGATTAAGGTAGTAATTGGAAAGTTTAGTTGGGTGGCTCATGGGAGAGGGAGGAGTAGTGCAATTTCTAGATCAAATAGAAGGAACAGGATGGCTACTGAGGAAAAATCGGATTGAGAATGGGAGCCGGGCAGATCCTAGGGGATCGAATCCGCATTCATATGGGGAGAGTTTTTCTGAGTCTGGGTTAGTTTGGGCGAGTCAAAGGTTTAGTAGTGTGAGGATGGTAGTGATGGCAAATGATATAGTAAGTATAAATGTGATTATGTTAATTGCTCTTCTCTGGGGTTGTACCAGATTTTAGAGATTGGAAGTCAATTGTAATTAGTATACTAGAAGAGCATGATCCTCATCAGTAGATGGTTATGTAGAGGAATAGTCAGATGACATCTACAAAGTGTCAGTATCAGGCTGCGGCTTCAAATCCAAAGTGATGGTTAGATGTGAAATGGAATTTGATGAGTCGTAGAAGGCAGATTAGTAGGAAGGATGATCCAATAATTACATGGAGGCCGTGGAATCCTGTAGCTACGAAGAAAGTTGAACCGTATACGCTGTCTGCGATTGAGAATGAGGCTTCATGGTATTCTGCAGCTTGTAGGAGTGTAAAGTAGAACCCGAGTAGGATTGTTAGGGTTAGAGCTTGAATACCTTGGTTTCGGTTTCCTTCTGTGATACTGTGGTGGGCTCATGTCACGGTTACACCTGATGCCAGTAGGATGGCAGTGTTGAGGAGTGGGACTTCTAATGGGTTGAGCGGATTGATTCCTGTGGGGGGTCATTGTCCTCCCAGTTCAGGGGTTGGGACTAAGCTAGAATGGAAGAATGCTCAGAAGAATCCGAGGAAGAAAAATGCTTCGGATGTAATGAAAAGGACTATTCCATATCGTAGGCCCTTTTGAACGGTAGGGGTGTGGTGGCCTTGGAATGTTCCTTCTCGGACGATGTCCCGTCATCATTGGATTATAACTAGAATTATGGACAATAGTCCTAGTGATAAAAGTTGGATGGAATTATAGTGGAATCATATGATTAAGCCTGAGGTAGTAAGTAGGGCGGCGGCTGCTCCGAAAATTGGTCATGGGCTTGGGTTAACTATATGATATGAGTGTGCTTGGTGGGCCATTAGATGTTTTCTTGTAAGTAGAGGCTTAGCAGAAGTACGAATACGTAGGCTTGAATTATGGCTACTGCCACTTCTAGAACGGTTAATAGTAGTAGGATAGAAGTGGTTAGGATCGAAATTGCAGGTATGATCGGAAGTAGAACTGTGGAGGCTGTGGAGATTAGTTGGATAAGTAGGTGGCCTGCTGTGAGATTGGCCGTTAGACGTACTCCTAAGGCTAGGGGGCGAATAAGTAGGCTAGTGGTTTCAATTATGATTAGGGCGGGGATCAGTAGAGTTGGTGTTCCCTCAGGAAGTAGATGGCTTAGTGAAGCTGAAGGTTGATTTCGTAGTCCTGTTAGGAGGGTGGCTAGTCAAAGGGGGAAGGCTAGGGCTAAGTTCATTGATAGTTGAGTTGTTGGGGTGAATGTATATGGAAGGAGACCAAGCAAGTTGATGGAAAGAAGGAGGATTATTAGGGATGTTAGGATTAGGGCTCATTTGTGGCCTGTTTTGTTGAGGGGCGTTATTAGTTGTTTTGTAATTAAGTGGATTAGTCATGATTGTAGTGTGGTTAGGCGATTACTGATTCATCGAGTTCCTGGCGTTGGGATAAGTAGGGCTGGGAATAGCATTGATAGGAGGATTAATGGGATGCCTAGAAGGCATGGACTTGTGAATTGATCAAAAAAGCTTAGGTTCATGGTCAGGTTCATGGTGAGATTTTAGAGGCTATGGGGGTTTTGTTTAATGGTGTATTGGAGGGTGTGAATGAAAGAAGTTTTGGTTGGATAATTAGTGACAGGGTTAGTCATGATAGGAGTATAACAAAGAATCATGGACTTGGATTGAGTTGGGGCATATCATTAAGGAGGAGAAAATTTTTCCTCTTTCTCTAGCTTAAAAGGCTAGTGCTGATTCATAGCTTCTTAATGTTTAGGATGATATGGATATGGATCAGTTTTCGAAGTGTAAGAGAGGGGCGGATTCTACGACGATTGGTATATAGCTGTGGTTTGCTCCACAGATTTCTGAACATTGTCCGTAAAAGATTCCGGGTCGGGTGGTGATGAATGATGTTTGGTTTAGTCGTCCTGGGATTGCGTCTGTTTTTACCCCTAGAGTTGGGACGGCTCAGGAGTGTAATACGTCATCAGCGGTAACGATGATGCGGACTGGGGATTCTATAGGGATGACAACTCGGTGGTCAACTTCTAGCAGTCGGAAGTGTCCCAGGGGAAGGTCAGATGTGGGGATTATATAAGAGTCGAATGAGAGATCTTTGAAGTCTGTGTACTCGTATGATCAGTATCATTGGTGTCCAATAGCTTTTAAGGTTAAATCTGGCTCATCAATTTCGTCTATTATATATAAGATTTGCAGTGATGGGAGGGCTAATAGGATTAATACGATGGCCGGTAGGATTGTCCAGATTAGTTCAACTTCTTGGGCATCGACAGTATTTGAGGATAGTTTTTCTATAAGTATAAGTGCTAGGAGGTATAGGACTAGAGTGCAGATTGCTAGTGCAACCATGAGTGCATGGTCGTGGAATTCAACGAGTTCTTCTATGATGGGTGATGAGGCATCTTGAAATCCGAATTGGGAGTGATTAGCCATGCGAGGTGTACAGGGCTTTCACCTGTAATTTAGTCTTGACAAGGCTATGTAATTAGTTTACTAACACATCATAAGAAAGAAGCATGAGTGGTTTGATGCGGTTGGCTTGAAACCAGCGTATGAGGGTTCAACTCCTTCCTTTCTTGTACTTGGACGAAGGCTGGTTCTTCAAAGGTGTGGTAGGGAGGTGGGCAGCCGTGGATTCATTCGATGTTAGTAGTGATTAGCTCTGGTTGAAGGACTTTTCGTTTAGATGAAAAAGCTTCTCAGATGATGAATATTAATATGATTACAGCTGTTATTGAGATTAAGGAGCCAATAGAGGATATAGTGTTTCAGAGAGTGTATGCGTCTGGATAGTCTGAGTATCGTCGTGGCATACCTGCTAATCCTAAGAAATGCTGGGGGAAGAAAGTTAAGTTAACCCCTGTAAATATAACCCCAAAGTGGGTTTTTGCTCAAGTTGGGTGTAGGGTGTAGCCTGTAAATAGGGGGAATCAATGAGTGAAGCCTGCTAGGATGGCGAATACAGCCCCTATTGATAGAACATAGTGGAAGTGGGCAACTACATAGTATGTATCGTGTAGAGCAATATCTAATGAGGAGTTTGCTAGAACAATTCCTGTAAGGCCTCCGATAGTAAATAAGAAGATGAAGCCAAGGGCTCATAGTATGGGAGGGTCTCATTTAATTGTTCCTCCGTGAAGTGTAGCTAGTCAGCTAAATACTTTAATTCCAGTTGGAATTGCAATAATTATGGTGGCTGATGTAAAGTAAGCTCGGGTATCTACATCTATGCCTACTGTAAATATGTGGTGGGCCCATACGATGAAGCCTAGGAAACCAATGGATAATATAGCTCAGACTATGCCTATATATCCGAAGGGTTCTTTTTTGCCTGCGTAGTAAGCTACTACATGTGAAATAATTCCGAAGCCAGGTAGGATGAGGATGTAGACTTCTGGGTGGCCAAAGAATCAGAATAGGTGTTGATATAGGATGGGGTCACCTCCTCCTGCTGGATCAAAGAAAGTGGTATTTAGGTTTCGATCCGTTAGGAGTATTGTAATGCCTGCAGCTAATACGGGGAGGGAGAGAAGGAGGAGAACTGCAGTGATGAGAACTGATCAGACAAATAATGGGGTTTGATATTGGGATAGGGCTGGGGGTTTTATGTTGATGGCTGTAGTAATAAAGTTAATTGCACCTAGAATAGAGGATACACCTGCTAGATGAAGGGAGAAGATGGCTAGGTCTACTGAGGCGCCGGCGTGGGCTAGGTTACCAGCGAGAGGTGGATATACAGTCCATCCTGTCCCTGCTCCGGCTTCTACTGTTGAGGAAGCTAGTAGGAGTAGGAAGGACGGGGGAAGTAGTCAGAAGCTCATGTTGTTTATACGTGGAAAGGCTATGTCTGGGGCGCCGATTATAAGTGGGACTAGTCAGTTTCCGAAGCCTCCGATTATAATTGGTATAACTATAAAGAAGATTATGACGAAAGCATGGGCGGTGACAATGACGTTATAGATTTGGTCATCTCCTAGGAGAGTTCCGGGCTGACCTAGTTCTGCGCGAATAAGCAGGCTGAGAGAGGTGCCAATTATGCCGGCTCATGCTCCAAAGATTAAGTATAGTGTGCCGATGTCTTTGTGGTTAGTTGAGAATAATCATCGATTAATGAAGGTCACAGGTAAGATGGCCGAGGGTTGTTAGGCGTTAGGCTGTAGTCCTTTTTACAGAGGTTCAAGTCCTCTTCTTATCGGTTCCGTGGTGAAGTTCATGTTGGGTTGCAAACTCATCGATGTGCAGGGAATGCACCGGGACCTAGTAGATGGAAGCCTGTTGGTTTGGGCATCTAGCTGTTAACTAGAAGTTTATGGGATCAAAGCCCATCTATCTAGGTAAGGCCCTAGCTTAATTAAAGCACTTGGGTTGCATTCATGAGATGCAGGATAATGTCCTGCGGGTCTTAGCAGAAACTAAGAGAGTTTAACTCTTGTTTAAGGCTTTGAAGGCCTTCGGTTTGGGTACTATCCTAAGTTTCTAAATAGAGGTCAGAATTAAGGGTGAGAGTGGTAAGAGTATAGATGACAGTGCAGTGGTAATAGCGATGCTGGTGTTTGTTAGCTTACTGATGTATCATTGTTTTATGTGGTTGGTTGAGTTAGGTGGTAATGTAATTGTGGAATAGTAGGCTAAGCGTAAGTAGAAGAACAGACTTAATAGGGAAAGTATGGCAATGAGTACAGCTGATGTAGTTATGTTTTGTTTAGTAAGTTCTTGAATAATAAGTCATTTAGGTGTGAAGCCGGTTAGGGGTGGGAGGCCGGCTAGCGAGAGGAGAGTCAGAAGTAGCATTGCGTTGAGTATTGGTATTTTTGTTCAGGAGATTATTAATGTGGATAATTTTATGGTGTTGGTTGCGTTAAGTGTGAGGAACACGGTGGAGGTAATTAAGGTGTACAGGTAGAAGGTTAGGAGGGTAAGCTGAGGGCTATAAATGACAACGATGGTTATTCAACCTAGGTGTGAGATGGAGGAAAAAGCTAGGATTTTTCGGGTTTGTGTCTGGTTTAATCCTATTCAGCCGCCTAGAGCTGCTGAAAGAATTGCTATCATAGTTAGTAGAGTAGGGTTAAGGGACTGAGAGGTCAGGAGAAGAATGGTGATTGGGGGAAATTTTATTAATGTTGATAGGAGTATGGCTGTTGTTATAGAGGAGCCTTGCAGAACTTCTGGGTATCAGAAGTGGAATGGGGCTAGGCCTAGTTTTGTTGCAATTGCTAGGGTTAGTAGTAGGCATGAGGTAGGGTTGGTTAGTTGTGTAATGTCTCATTGTCCTGTTGTTCAGGCGTTGGTTATGCTTGAGAAGAGTAGTATTGTGGAGGCAGCTGCTTGAACCAGGAAATACTTGGTTGAAGCCTCGATAGCTCGAGGGTGGTGAGATTTAGAGATGAGGGGGATGATGGCGAGGGTATTAACTTCTAGTCCTGTTCAAGCCATTACTCAGTGGTTACTTGAGATTGTGATAGTTGTACCAATAATTAGGCTTAAGACCGAAATTAGTTTTGCGTGCGGTCCCATTAGTAGAGGAAGGGATTAAACCATCATTTTCGGGGTATGGGCCCGATAGCTTTGTTTAGCTGACCCTACTAGAAAGTAATATAAAGGAAGTATGGAGAGTTTTGATCTCTTCTGTGTAGGTTCGATTCCTACTTTTCTAAGCTTAACTTAGGGATTAGGAAATGAGAGGGTTGGTATACCTCTATGTTCACTTTATCATAGTGATCCTTAAGTTCAGGCACATTTCCTTGGTTTCTTAGGTAGGGAGGTAGGCCTGCGTAACAAATTGGTATGCTGGTGTGTCACAAACATAGTGCTAGTGTCAATGGGAGGAAGTTTTTTCATAGTAGATGTATGAGTTGATCATAGCGGAACCGTGGGTAGGAAGCACGGATTCATAGGAAGCTTGAAGAGAGAAGTAAAATTTTGGTGGCTAGGATTGTTGAAAATAATTCTGGAGGAAGGTGGAGTAAACTAGGGTTTAGGAATAGAATAGTAGTTATGGTGTTTATTAGTATAATGTTAGCATATTCAGCGAGGAAAAATAAAGCAAATGGCCCAGCAGCATATTCTACATTGAATCCGGAGACGAGTTCTGATTCTCCTTCTGTAAGATCGAAAGGTGCGCGGTTAGTTTCAGCAAGTGTGGAAATAAATCATATTATTGCGAGGGGCCAGGAGGAGAAAATTAGATAAAGGGGTTCTTGTGTGATTGCTAGGGTGCTTAGGGTATAGTTTCCACTTAGGACAATTACAGATAGGAGAATAATAGCTAATGTGACTTCATACGAAATGGTTTGTGCCACTGCTCGTAGAGCTCCAATTAGGGCATACTTGGAGTTAGAGGCTCAGCCTGATCATAAGATGGAATATACTGCCAGGCTAGATATAGCTAGTAGAAATAGAAAGCCCAGGTTTAAGTCGGCAAGGGGAAATGGGAGTGGCAGGGGAATTCAGATTGTAATTGCTAGGAGTAGGGCTAATATGGGGGTTGCAATAAATAGGAATGGAGAGGAAGTGGATGGGCGGATGGGCTCTTTGATAAATAGTTTTACTCCATCTGCAAGAGGTTGGAGTAGACCAAAAGGGCCTACGATGTTAGGTCCCTTTCGGGCCTGTATATAGCTTAAGACTTTTCGTTCTACTAATGTAAGAAAAGCCACAGCAATTAAAATTGGAATGGCATAGGATAGGGATATAATTAGGTAGATTGGGGTTTGGGATGAGATCATATTAGGTGTGTGAGCTAGAGAGAGGACTTGAACCTCTGGATAAAGGGTTTAAGCCTTTTGCAATTGCCGGGCTCTGCCACGCTAGCTGTATCCTTTTCTAGGATGTATGGTGTGGGAATGTCTCTTTGGTAATTAAGATGTTATCATTACTTTGGAGGAAGGCGTGGAGTTAATACATTGGCCTTACTTTGCCTGGTCCTTTCGTACTGAGGAAAGTTAATCATAGATAGAAACCGACCTGGATTGCTCCGGTCTGAACTCAGATCACGTAGGACTGTTAATCGTTGAACAAACGAACCCTTAATAGCGGCTGCACCATTAGGATGTCCTGATCCAACATCGAGGTCGTAAACCCCCTTGTCGATATGGGCTCTTGAAGGGGATAGCGCTGTTATCCCTGGGGTAGCTTGGTTCATTGGTCAATTGTATTGGGTCTGGTTGCTATTAGCACGTTGAGGTGTAGGTCTTGGTTAAGAGATGTGGTCCAATTTTTGGAGGATTTAGTTTTCTCCAAGGTCGCCCCAACCGAAAAATGCGAGCTAACTTACTTAGATGGTTAACCTAGTGTAGGAGGGTTTGTTAGGTTATGGGTAGCTGCTGATTTTAAAGTTCCACAGGGTCTTCTCGTCTTATGGGGCTATCCCTGCTTTTTCACGGGGAGATCAATTTCACTGATTATCTGTAAGAGACAGTTAAGACCTCGTTTAGCCGTTCATACAGGTCTCGATTTATGGGACAATTGATTGCGCTACCTTTGCACGGTTAGGATACCGCGGCCGTTGAACACAGGGTCACTGGGCAGGCATCACCTTCAATACTTGATTAGCTGAAGGCTATGTTTTTGGTAAACAGTCGGGCCTTGGGGTTGCCTAGTTCCTTTTACAGATTTTAATCTTCTTTTTGGCGCTCCTGAGTTGGGTTAACAGGGTGTTTAATACTGGGTCTAGTAGTGATGGGTTTTAGTTATTTGTAAGTCTGTTAATAATGTCGGATGTAAGTTTGCGCCTTTAGAGGGAAGGACCCTAAGTTACTCATTTTAGCATTAATTCTTCTATTAGATAATAGATTAACCTGTTAGTGAGTAGGGAGTCATGTTATTTTACATATTTTTGGATATGGAGCTTTGACGCACTCTTTGTTGGTGGCTGCTTGAGGGCCTACAAGTATGTGGAAAGTACTTTTAGTGGTTTATCCTCTTGGAGAGATTGTATTCTTTTTTAAAGGAGCTGTACCTCCTTTAAGTATCGCCTGATTAACTACAGTGGTGGGTTAAAGGAGTTGGTTATCCATATTGAGAAAAATCAGATGGGAACTTAGATTCGTTTCACAGGTAACCAGCTATCACCCAGCTCGGTTGGCTTTTCACCTCTACCGACAAGTCATCCCACTCTTTTGCAACAGAGACGGGTTCGCTCAATCAATAGCTGCTTGCAGGTAGCTCGCTTGGGTTTCGGGAAGTCAAGCTTAAATTCGTTTGGCTTGGTTTTTCTTGCTAGATCATGATGCAAAAGGTACAAGGGTTTATCTTTGCTATTTGTTGCTTAGTTTTTCACTTTTATTTCATCTTTCCCTTACGGTACATGGTCTCTATAGCGCCAGTGGAAGTAAACCTTTTCTGTCGCCCATACTAGGGTGCTAAAATGTTTTAGGTTTTTGCGGAAAGTAATTTTTTATCCTTTTGTATTTATTTATAATGAGTGGGCTAGAGTGAGGCTCAAAGCGATCTGGGTTGGTAACAGATGTCTCTCAGGTGTAAGCTGAGTGCTTTATTGTTTAGCTACGCCTTGATATGCTAAGTACACCTTCCGGTACACTTACCTTGTTACGACTTACCTCATCTTTGGCTTTTAGGTGTATTAATTATGATTTGTTTGTTAGCCTGTGAGGAGGGTGACGGGCGGTATGTACGTGTCCCAGAGCCGTCTTAAAGAGAGCTCTATGGTCTCTTTTTACTGCTAAATCCGCCTTCCAGAGGTAAATTTCATGCCTCTATTCGTTAAAGAATGTTCTATCTTAGAAAATGTAGCCCATTTCTTCCACCCCATTAGCTATACCTTGACCTGTCTTGTTAGCGAAGATTATAACTATTGAGCTCGCTGTTGAGCCCTCAGTAAGGGCGAGCTGGAGACGGCGGTATGTAGGCTGTGTGCAAGGGGAGGTCGGGTGTATCGTGGGTTATCGATTACAGAACAGGCTCCTCTAGGTGGGTTTGGAACACCGCCAAGTCCTTAGGGTTTTAAGCGTTTGTGCTCGTAGTTCCCAGGCGAATGGCTTAGTGAATGTAGCACATTAGGATTTATGGCTAGGCATAGTGGGGTATCTAATCCCAGTTTGGGTCCTAGCTTTCGTGATATATAGTATATCATAGGAGGCTAAGGTCGTTTTAAGGGGTGATCTTAAGTGCATCTTTAGCTTATGACAGCTCAGTTGCAGTTTGGCCTTAGTTACTTAGATAATATTGTACCACTCTTTACGCCGTGTAACAGTTGGTTTGGGCCTCTTGTATGACCGCGGTGGCTGGCACAAGATTTACCGGCCCTAGGAAGCTATAACTAAGTCAAGTTTTCACTTATTGCTTAATGTTAATCACTGCTGAATACCCGTGGGGGTGTGGCTAAGCAAGACGTCTTGGGCTGCTAAAGCGTGCCTGATGTCTGCTCCTTTATCTTAAATTGGAAAGAGGCTGGGGCATTCACACTGGAGTGCGGATACTTGCATGTGTATGTTTAGCTTAAATCAACGGTAAGGTTAGGACTAAGTCTTTTGTCTTCGGGCAGTTTTGTTGATGCCGTCTTGGCATCTTCAGTGCCATGCTTTAATTAATGTAAGCTACGAGGAC